GTCGATCCAGGGCAAGTGTTCGGATCTATTATGACATAGACGCGCGGCGCTCAACGGACCTTTTTCAAATATTCTAAACCCTTTCTGGTTTTTGGATTAACGTAAAAACTATTTTTTTGTGCAGTTTAGGCTATTCCTATCTCAATTAGAAGGTATTAGATGGAGCTACCTAATATTTTACATAGAAAATATTAATTACTATAGATTCTAAATATTCCAAAGATTCTAAATATTCCAAAGATTCTAAATATTCCAAAAGATTCTAAATATTACAAATCGCATGAACAGTCGTTAACCACTACTAAGAAACATCCCGGTATTTAGTCATTCGCCAGTATTTAGTCATTCGAAGGTTTTTTTATATTCGAATATAAAATTATTCGAATAAAATAATATATAGATATAGAAATAGAATATTTCTATATTTCTATTTTATTATTCTTTTTTTTATATTTCATTATTTTTTTTTTTGAATTTTCGATTTCGAAATATTTATTTATTTTCAATTATTATTAAATTTATTTGTTTTAATAGATAATAGAATTTGCTTAATTAAAAAATAAAAAAAAAAAATAAATCTATTCTCTACTGTATCTGTACTGTATATTCTTTATCCCTACGAAATGCCAGACAAACTAGAATGATTTGAGAAGGGATATAATGAAATTCTTTGATTGGTTCTTACCAGAAGAATGATTCCATTTTCTTTTACTAATGGCCCAAGATGAATTCTAACAACTAAAAAATAAAAACATTTTATTCTTTTATTCGAAACGCCCCGTGATCTTCAACCAATTATGCGCTTCAATATAATTCCCAGGAGTAAGCGTTATAGCCTGTTTCCAATACTCGGCGGCTTGATCAAACCAAGCCTCCGCAATTTCAGAATCTCCCTGTCGAATGGCCTGTTCTCCTCGGTCGGAATAGGTAGGTCAATTCCTTCCCTTAGAACCGTACTTGAGAGTTTCCTACCTCATACGGCTCCTCAGTCAATTCTTTTGGTATCCTTTTTACCTTTCAAACTGAATGAGATTTCTTATAGATCTATCCCACTATTCGGGGTAACCAAAAGAAGTTAATCGCATGAGTTTCAAACTTTCATATTGATTAATAATCAGTTTTATCTTTTCTCCCACCTGCAGAAAAATAAGGCATAGGATAGGTATTTACTCCTATCGTTAGTATTTTCCGCAAGGTAACTATCTCGGTTTCATATCTGGATTTATTTTCATATCGAAATTTATATAGAATCTTTGAAAAAGGCTTTCCATAAGTAAGAAAGAAAAGACTTACTATCTTTGGGATCTGATCCTACACCGCCGCTCAATACCTTAGTGGATCGACTCTATTACATAAGTTAATTCCTAACTTTTTTCTATCTTATTCTTATATATAGGCATAAGTAAGCAGCTCTTTTATTAATGTATTGGCAAAAAACCTCATTAATTAATCTTTACGGTGCTTTCTTTCTATCAATTAGATTTTTTTATCCATAGACGTAGAAAAAAGTATATAGGCATATCTTATTTCTTCATATTTTGACTTCTATGAAGTTTCTTTCTTTGCTACAGCTCATAAAAATCGTTGTTTTGGACGATGCATATGTAGCGAGCCTATTTTTTTTTAGTATTTACTAGCGGATTTGGTATTCTTTTTTCTTTCTATAGTGGAGATAGTCGCACGTAATGACAGATCACTGCCATATTATTAAAAGCTTGTGGTAAGAATGGGTTTCGTTCTAGTGCCCTAAAATAATATTCTAAAGCTTTCGTATGTTCTCCATTACTTGTGTGGATAAGGCCTATATTATAGAGTATATAACTTCGATCGTAGGGATCGATTTCTAGTCGCATAGCTTCATAATAATTCTGTAAAGCTTCCGCATAATTTCCTTCGGATTGAGCCGACATCCGTTACGGTCGTCATTCGATTCAAAGAATCTCCGTTCCAGAACCGTACGTGAAATTTTCATCTCATACGGCTCCTCCCTTAATATGCATAATGGGAATAGAATAAATAAAAAATACATGGAATCAAAGGGGTTTGAAATATTCTCATTATGAACTGAGCGGAGCTAGTGTTTTTACAAAAAATCTCTAGCCAACCTTCTTGCGCAAGAGCTTTTACTAATATCAAACGCCTTGGTAATAAACATAAAGGATAACTCCAACAATTCATTTGTCCTCAACGCTTCCTAATTTCCAGGAAATAGTCACTTCAACAGTCTTCGATGGTTATATGGGTATCCAATGTACGAACGAGATGGATGTTCGTTGTCCCAACCATTTTTTTTGTCCCAATCCAGATAAGAATAAGAAAGGGTAATAGGTAGGTAATTTTTAACAAAGCTTTCGTGTTGTCGATTGCTAGATGTAGTGCTTCTTCCCCTATGCCGCCTATTGGTACTATATTACATTACTAGGATTACATTACTAGGAAGTAGATTGACCTGTAATATAGAACACATAGACGTAACCTTTCGCTCAATACTCAAATCGATAACTGAAGCATAGTATCTGAGGCTGCATCAATCGGGGATACACGACAGAAGGAATTGTTCTATTTCTAAACTTCACCTTCAACAAGCGTAGGTTTATTTCTATAAATATAGAATAAGAATATTTTTTCTTTGCTATCCCGAATCGTGTGCCTTTCTCGTAAAACTAGGAGCAGTCAAATTAACTAAATAAAAAATAAAAAAAAATCAAATCACACCATCTCTATAATAAGTAAATGCCTCTTTTTCTCCTGAAGTTGTCGGAATTATTCGTAATAAGATATTGGCCACAATTGAAAAGGTCTTATCAATAAAATTTCCATTTATCCGCGATCTCGGCATAGGTATCAATCCATTCTATAATTTCCCCTTGTGAGAAAACGATTCCACAAACAAAGGATTTGTACAGTACGAAGTAACATAAAAACAGATTCATTTCCAAACAAAAGAAATTTACATAAAGATACGAACCTTTATACTTAATTACTTAATATTTTATATATTTTATATTTATTTTTTTTTTTATTCCAAATAAAAAAATTGTTCCTTTTTCAAAAATCAATAAGAAATAGTTGAATACCATTCGAATTCATAAAAATAAAATGTAGTAGTATAGGAACTATTCCTATTTCATTGAAGCGGAAGAATCAAGGAATTTTTCGATTAGGTCAAAAAAAGTTTTGATTGAATTATGATCTAAAAAGGAAGGGGATCCAAAGAGGAAAAGAAAAAGAATCGAATAATCATTCTATGATGGAAATAGAATAACCGTTTATTTTTGTTGTGTCCATAGCAAGTATACACTATACAATTAAATAGAAATATCCATGGGACGATTCATTAATTTGTAATAGATCGATGAGATAAGGGATTTGTTGGTGAGAACTTTAAAACTAGAAAGGAATTTTCTAATTTTTATGGAATTGTAGTCTAAATCGAAATAGAACTATACTATGGTCGAAGAGTATCCATTAATCATACATGGTCTAAAAAACATAAACCAATCAATCAGTTGATTCGTTCCAATTCATTGATTTAATCCGGTCTATTTGGTCGTACCTATCCAAACCAAACAAAAATAGAATATTAAATATTAATAGAAATACGAATTATAGTAATGTCTCGCTATTTTTTCGGTTTCTGAGTCATAATCGTTCTTGTATTGTGTAGGAGAGATGGCCGAGTGGTTCAAGGCGTAGCATTGGAACTGCTATGTAGGCTTTTGTTTACCGAGGGTTCGAATCCCTCTCTTTCCGTACTTTTCACCTAATTCGTCAACATCCCTAACTGTAACAAATCAAACAACAAGAAATACCATTATTAGAACCTAACAGTTAGGTCCTTCTTTTTTTTTTATTTTGATATATTCTATTTCTAGCGGTACCTAAAATACTAGAAAGAATGGACAAGGAATTAAAATATTTCTGCCGATCTATGATACATGAATAGGAAAAATCCGGGACGGGGTAGGATACATGAGTGGGAAAAAATCCGGATTAAACCCCTGACTTTAACTTGAAACTTTAAGTTAATTTAGTTTGGTGAAAGAAAGGGGTCAAATTGTCCGAACTCGTTGTATTTTATTTAGGGTTAAGTCTGACGGGAATAATATTCTACCACTAGCAATTCGTTTATTTTCAAACCCACCCACTTACTATCTATTATTTGATTGACTAATCCTTTATACGGAAATGGGTGAAGAGTCAAATGTTTGGGCAATTCCTCACGGGGGGATGAATCCAGATAATTTTGAATTAGAGCTCTGGATTTTTGTTCATCCCTCGCCATAATAGTATCTTGGGGTTTGCAACGATAACTTGGTATATCTATTATACGACCATTAACTAAAATATGTCTATGGTTAACTAATTGGCGGGCTCCGGGAATAGTTGGAGACATACCCAAGCGAAAAAGGATGTTATCCAAACGCATTTCAAGTAATTGTAGTAAAACCTGACCTGTTGACCCTTTGGCTTTTCTGGCGATACGAACGTATTTAAGTAATTGTCGTTCAGTAATACCATAATGAAAACGTAATTTTTGTTTTTCTTCTAGACGAATACGATATTGAGATCTTTTCCCGGGACGCGGTTGGTTTCTAAGATCACTTCCGGCTCTAGGCCTTTTATTAGTTAGTCCAGGTAAAGCCCCTAGACGACGTATTTTTTTGAAACGAGGCCCTCGGTAACGCGACATAAAGACTCCTTAATTTATTTTCTTTATTTAAATTTAATAATTTATATATATATATTTCATTTTACAAAATAAAACTAAATTAAATAAAACTAAATGAAGTTAAATCTCATTATTTATTGTAATACAATAAATAATGAGATGAAGTGTATAAATATCATATACGAATCCAGTTTTGTATTATATATTTTTTTGTATTAAAATTGAAAAATGTAAGTAAAAAAAAAAGGGGTAAAGCTCGGCAGAACAAATCAGGAAAAAGACTCTTTCTTTTCCTTTTTTCATAGTTGGAAATTTCTACGACATAATAGGTTGGTAACTTTTTAACTTTTTTAAAAAGGGAAAAGACGCCCTTATTCTTTGTTTTTTGATTTTAAAAAATCGAACAAATAAATAAAAATAGAAAAAAGCCGGCTATCGGAGTCGAACCGATGACCATCGCATTACAAATGCGATGCTCTAACCTCTGAGCTAAGCGGGCTCACAGAAATTCTACATGTATAATATAAGAATTCAATAATCAATAAATAAACTATATCTTAGTTTAGGCTTAGCTATTAACTATTCTTTTTTTTCATCTTTTCGAATATGAATTTCAAATAAATATTGAATTTAGTTTATTTTTATCTTTTTTTATCTTTCTAATTTATATATATATATAAATAGAATATTTTTCGTCTAGAACAATTAGATTCTATTTAATTTCAATTTGAAAAAAATTTCATTATTAATATAATAAAAATATTAATATAAAAAAATACTAATATAATTCAAATAAATAGAATTAAAATTTTCTATTTTAGTTATAGAAGTTTGTCCTAAGAAAACCTAATCCTAATTATAATAACATAATAAGATATTCTTATGCTTTTATTCAGAGACTAAGATGAAAAACAAAGAATCGACCCTTTGAGTATTACAAATTGCATGGTAAAATGAAAGAAGAGGACCATATATATGGTATATATCCATCCATATTGAATTGCAGCTACAGAAATGATAGAATCATTTCTGATTAGACCGATCACAAATATAGGCTTCCGATAGAGATGAAAGAAGATAGACAAAAAATAAAATAGGAGGAAACACCCTTCGGTATAGTAATCCATAGCAAATCTAAGGAATTCGATGGTTCTGGCATAAATGAACAAATTAAAGGGGAAGGACATCACACTGAGATCCTAATCTTAATCTTAAATAAACTAAAAGGGGATATGGCGAAATCGGTAGACGCTACGGACTTAATTGGCTTGAGCCTTAGTATGGAAACCTACTAAGTGCAAATTTTCAAATTCAGAGAAACCCTGGAATTAAAAAAATGGGCAATCCTGAGCCAACTCCTTTTTTCTTTTCAAAAGAAAAGGTTCAGAAAGCAAGAAAAAAAGGATAGGTGCAGAGACTCAAAGGAAGCTGTTCTAACAAATGGGGTTGACTGTGCTGTGTTGTTATCAGAATTCTTCCATCAAAATTCCAATCCAAAAAAAAAGGGTGAAGCATATACGTACTCAACTATATCAAATAATTAATAACAACCTGAATCGGTATTTTTTTTTTTCTCATTTTTATATATTTATGAATATGAAATGAAAAAATTTATATGAGAAAAAAATCGAAGAATTCTTGTGATTGTGAATCGATTCCAAGTTGAAAAAAGAATCAAATATTCATTCATCAAACCATTCACTCCATAGTCTGATAGATTTTTTGAAGAACTGATTAATCGGACGAGAATGAAGAGAGAGTCCAGTTCTACATGTCAATACTGACAACAATGAAATTTATAATAAGAAGAAAATCCGTCGACTTTAAAAATCGTGAGGGTTCAAGTCCCTCTATCCCCAAAAGCTTATTTCACTCCCTAACTAGTTATCTTTTTTTCATTAGATGGTTCTCTTTTTTTCTCTTTTCCAAATGAAAATGAAATGGATCGATCCGGACGTAAAAGGTTTTCTCATATCAAAAGACTTGTAATATATATTAGATACGTACAAATAAATATCTTTGAATAATGAATAAGTAGTACTCATTTGAGTGATTCACAATCCATAGCATTACTCGTACTAAAACTTATAGACAAAGTCCCTCTTTTTGAAGACCCAAGAAATTCCGGTACCTAGATAAGACTTTATAATACTTTTCGTCCTTTTTTAATTTTAATTGACATAAACCCCAGTTATCTAGTAAAATGAGGAGATGATGCACCAGAAAGGGGAATGGTCGGGATAGCTCAGTTGGTAGAGCAGAGGACTGAAAATCCTCGTGTCACCAGTTCAAATCTGGTTCCTGGCACATGATGAATTTTTTGATGAGTATCTATGTCTATAAATTAACCAATATGGATCGATATACATATGTCGAGATCATGACATATACGTAAGTTATTTATCTAGTTATCATGTGATCTACCCCATTTATTTTATTTATTTTATAGATAGATGGGTAGATAGTTTTTTTCGAAATTGATTATATATTTTTTCTTTTTTATTTATTTGTTCATATTGTGTCTCTTCTCATGTAAAATGAATATTAATACTTCATACATATTTCAAAATTAGTTGAAGTGCCCAAAACTAAAAAAAGTTAGAGTTTCGGGAAGTTAAAAGATGAAAATAGATAAGATTCATCTCAGATCCAGTACAAATAGAATCGGATCCTCTCTCATATCTTTTTCTATTTCTTCATTTCCTCATACATTATATGACTTTCTGAGGCCCATCTAAGTAAGTGATTGATGTATGCGCGATACAAAGTTCATGATGCAGAACTTTTTAGTTCATTCTATCGGTTCTTAGCTCATCTAAAAGAAAACT